ACATAAGAGATGTCATTTATAGTCTATCTGTTTCTATATATGGAAAGTTAAGAAATCATCATATAATAATCGAGAAATTGCAATAGAAAAAAAAGAAAAAGGGAGATTTGTGATGATTTTGAAATCTTTTCTACTAGGTAATCTATTATCCTTATGCATGAGGATAATAAATTCGGTCGTTGTGGGCGGACTCTATTATGGATTTCTGACCACATTCTCCATAGGGCCCTCTTCTCTCTTCCTTCTCCGAGCTCGGGTTATGGAAGAAGGAACCGAGAAGGAGGTATCAGCAACAACTGGTTTTATTACGGGACAGCTCATGATGTTCATATCGATCTATTATGCGCCTCTGCATCTAGCATTGGGTAGACCTCATACAATAACTGTCCTAGTTCTACCGTATCTTTTGTTTCATTTCTTCTGGAACAATCACAAAAACTTTTTTTATTATGGATCTACTACCAGAAATTCAATGCGTAATCTCAGCATTCAATGTGTATTCCTGAATAATCTAATTTTTCAATTATTCAACCATTTCATTTTACCAAGTTCAACGTTAGCCAGATTAGTCAACATTTATATGTTTCGATGCAACAACAAGATGTTATTTGTAACAAGTAGTTTTGTTGGTTGGTTAATTGGTCACATTTTATTCATGAAATGGGTTGGATTGGTATTATTCTGGATACGGCAAAATCATTCTATTCGATCTAATAAGTACCTTGTGTCAGAATTGAGAAATTCTATGGCTCGAATCTTTAGTATTCTCTTATTTATCACCTGTGTCTACTATTTAGGCAGAATGCCGTCGCCTATTGTCACTAAGAAACTGAAAGAAACCTCAGAAATGGAAGAAAGGGGAGAAAGTGAGGAAGAAAGCGATGTAGAAACAACTTCCGAAACGAAGGAGACTAAACAGGAACAAGAGGGATCCGCCGAAGAAGACCCTTCCCTTTGTTCGGAAGAACAGGAAGATCCGGTTTACGAAGATTCTTATCTTGATACCTATCAAGATAATTGGGAATTGGGAAGACTTAAAGAAGAGAAAAATGAAAAGACTTATTTCTGCTTTGAAAAACCTCTTGTGACTTTTCTTTTCGATTATAAACGATGGAATTGTCCATTGCGATATATAAAAAATGATCGGTTTGAAAATGCTGTACGAAATGAAATGTCACAATATTTTTTTTATACATGTCCAAGTAATGGGAAACAAAAAATATCTTTTACATATCCACCCAGTTTATCGACTTTTTCGGAAATGATAGAACGAAAAATGTCTTTGTACACGACAAAAAAATTATCCCATGGAGACCTGTATAATTATTGGGTTTATACCAATGAACAAAAAAAATACAACTTGAGCAATGAATTAATAAGTAGAATAAAAGCTCTAGAAAAAGAAAAAAAAGAAAAGGGATTTCTTGCTCTAGATATGCTCGAAAAAAGGACTAGATTTTGCAATCATAAGAATAAAAAAGAATGTTTGACCAAAACATATGATCCTTTATTGAGCGGACCATGCCGTGGAGCAATAAAAGATTTTGATTTATGTACAATCATAAATGATTTTATCCCTTATATGGAGGATTCCATAAAAAGTCTTTGGATAAATAAGATCCATGAGCTACTTCCTAAAAATTTCCGAGAATTTGAACATCAAAAGAATTCACTTGGTGGTGGTAAATCATTTTTTAATTATATCGGTAATTTCTTAACTTCATTTTCTTTTGAATTCACACCCAATTTTTCTTTGAAAAACTGTTCTTTATTGGCAGAACAAAGAAAAATTGATTCAGAAAGTCAAGCAAAATCTTTGAAATTTGTATTCGATATAATGACAATTGATCAAAATGATCAAACAACTAGAAATAAATCTATTGGAATAGAAGAAATCAGTAAAAAGGTTTCTCAATGGTCATATAAATTGACCAATGTTCTGGAAGAACTGGAGGAAGAAAATGAGGAAAAATCGATGGAAGATATTGAAACTCGTTCAAGAAAAGCCAAACGTGTGATAATTTATACTGATAATGAGAATAATACCAATTTTTTTACTAATAATACTAGTAATAGTGATCAAACAGAAGATGTGACTTTGATACGCTACTTGCAACAATCGGATTTTCGTAGGGATATAATAAAAGGATCCATGCGTACTCAAAGACGTAAAACAGTTATTTGGCAAATGTTTCAAGCAAATGCGCATTCCCCGCTTTTTTTGGATCGAATAGACAAAACATTTTTTTTTTCTTCTTTTGATATCTCTGAAATGATGAATCTCATTTTTAGGAATTCGGTCGAGAGAAAACCGGAATTGAAAATTTCCAATTTTGAGAAGGAAGGGACAAAAGAAAAGAAAAAAAACGAGGAGAAAAAAGAGGAAAATGAACAGATAGCAACATCAGAAATTTGGGATAACATTATATTTGGTCAAGCAATAAGAAGTTCAATGTTAATAACCCAGTCTTTTCTTAGAAAATACATTGTATTGCCTTCATTGATAATAGCGAAAAATATTGGCCGTGAGTTATTACACCAATTACCCGAGTGGTATGAGGATTGGAAGGAATGGGAGAGAGAAAGACATGTTAAATGCACCTATAATGGTGTTCAATTATCGGAAAGAGAATTTCCCCAAAATTGGTTAACAGAGGGTATTCAGATAAAGATTCTATCTCCTTTCTATCCTAAACCTTGGCGAAGATCTAAAATACGATCTCATCATAGAGATCCGATGAAAAAAAAAAGAAAAAAAGAAGATTTTTGTTATTTAACAGTTTATGGAATGGAAACAGAAGTTCCTTTTGGTTCTCCCCAAAAACGACCTTCTTTTTTTGAACCCATTTATAAAGAACTCCTAAAAAAAATTAGAAAAGGAAAAAAGAATTCTTTTTTCCTTCCAAAAGTTTTTAAAGAAAAAAAAAAATGGGTTATCGAAATAGTTCTAGTTATAAAACAAAAAATGAAGGAAAAAGTAAACCCCATTTTCTTATTTGAATCGAGGAAGGTAAAAGTATATAAACCGAATGAAAATGTAAGAGATTCTAAAATAAATAATAAGATTATTCGCAAATCAACCATTCGAATTCGATCCATGAATTGGGCAAATTACTCACTCATAGAAAAAAAAATAAAGGATCTTGCTGATAGGACAGTCACAATCAGGAATCAAATAGAACTAGAACGAATCACAAAAGACAAGAAAAAAATAGTTCTAACTTGTGATGATAAAAAATCGGAATCACAGAAACATATTTTGCAGATATTTAAAAGAAAAAAGATCCGATTTATACGTAAATTAAATTTTTTTATGAAATCATTCATTGAAAAAATATACATAGATATCTTTCTACGTATGATTACTATTTTTAGGATCAATGCACAACTTTTCCTCAAATCAGTAATAATAATTAAAATTATCACAAAATCGATTTACAACGATGAAACAAATCGAAAAAGAATTGATGAAACAGATCAAAATACAATGAACTTTATTTCGACTATAAAAAAATCGTTTTCTAATACTAATATCAGTAATAATAATTCAAATATTTATTATTATTATAATTATGATTTATCCTACTTGTCCCAAGCATATGTATTTTACAAATTATCACAAACCCAATTACTTAACAAGTATCACTTGAGATCTGTACTTCAATATACCAGGACCCATTCTTTTATTAAGGATAAAATCAAGGATTATTGTATGACACGAGGAATATTTGATTCCAAATCAAAGCAAAAGAAAATTTATAAGTCTGGAAAAAATGAATGGAAAAACTGGTTAAAGGGCCATTATCAATACAATTTATCTCAGACAAAATGGTCTCGATTAGTACCTCAAAAATGGCGAAATAGAATCAACCAACGCTCTATGATTCAAAATAAAAACTCAATTAAATTTGATTCACATAAAAAAGAAAAAGACCAATTAATTCATTACATGAAGCAAAATTACTATGCGATGGCAGTGGATTCATTGACGAGTCAAAAAGAAAAATTAAAAAAACACTACAGATATTCTCTTTTATCACATAAATATATGAATTATGGGAATAGGAAGGACTCATATATTTATGAATCAACATTACAAGTAAAAGGAGACCAAGAAATTCCATACAATTTCAATACACTGAAACCCGAATCATTTTATGTATTGGTAAGTATACCTATTAGTAATTATCTAGAAAAGGAAATTAGTAATTATCTAGAAAAGGAATATATTATTGCTACACATAAAAATCTGGATAGAAAATATTTTGATTGTAGAATTCTCCCTATTTGTCTTAGAAAAAATATCGACATTGAGACCTGGACCAATACGCATATCAGCACCAAAATTGAGAAAAATACTAAGACTGAAAACAAAATTCTCAAAAAATGGAAAAAAAAAGATATTTTTTCTAAGACAATTCATCGAGGAATTAAACCATCCAATCAAAAAAGTGTTTTTTTTGATTGGATGGGAATGAATCAAGAAAAGGTTTATCGTACCATATCAAATCTAGAACCCCAGTTGTTCCCAGAATTTGTGCCACTCTTTGATGCATATAAGATTAAACCATGGATCATACCAATCAAATTTCTTCTTTTTAATTTTTATTTCTATGAAAATATTAGTAAAAATAAAAAAAAAAATCTTCAGATATTACCTAATCAAAAAGAATATCTTAAATTAGAAAATTTCAACCAAGAAAAAAATGAACAAGAGGAACAAGAAAATCTTGGAGTTGAAGACAATTACGCGAGATTAGACATTAAAAGAGGTAAAAAGAAAAAACAATTAAAGAAGGTAGGAGAACTAGAATTATTCCTGAAAAAATATTTCCTTTTTCAATTAAGATGGGATGACTCCTTGAATCGAAATATGATCAATAATATCAAGGTATATTGTCACCTACTTAGACTGATAAATCCAAGGAAAATGGCTATATCCGCGATTCAAAGAGAAGAGATACGTCTGGATAAACTGCTAACTCACAAAGATCAAGCTATTACAGAATTGGTAAAAAAGGGAATATTGATTGTCGAACCGATTCGTTTATCTATAAAAAGGGATGGAAAATTTATTATATATCAAACCCTAGGTATTTCATTGATCGATAAAATTAAGCACCAAACTAACAGAAAATGTATAAAAAAAAGATATGTTGATAAGAAGAATTTTGATAAATCCGTTGCAAGGCACGGCAATATACTTGTGAATGGAGACAAAAGTAATTATGATTTCTTTGTTCCTGAAAATATTCTATCTCCTAGACGTCGTAGAGAATTGAGAATTCTAATTTGTTTTAATTCTCGTAATTGGAATTTTGTGGATAGAAATCTAGTATTTTGCAATGAAAGCAACATAAGAAACTCTGGAAAATTTTTGAATGAGGACAAGCATTTTAATACTAATACAGATACAAATAAATTCATTAAATGCAAATTGTTTCTTTGGCCCAATTACCGATTAGAAGATTTAGCTTGTATGAATCGCTATTGGTTTAATACCAATAATGGCAGCCATTTCAGTATGTTAAGGATATATATGTATCCACGATTCAGAATTTGTTAATAGTATATTTCCTATATATCTGTGATATTTTTCGGTAGATGAAAGCCGAAAGATATACATATACGCTGTATTACATTCTGGTACATGACACGGATTTAATGGCGTATCAACTCAATTGAATCTAGGACGAAATCGGCAGAATCCTTGAATGTAGAAATGTATTTTCTCTTTCTTTTCTATTCTATCCAAATCAAATTTTCAATTTGATTTGGATAGAATAGAAAAAAATAGGAAAAAATCCAAATTTTTGTGTGTACTAGATTAAAATAACTGGCATAAAGATTATTATTTTTATTTTTCCTGATCGATTCGGTAAAGTAAAAAAAATCCATGGGAAAGAAAAAAAGATAGAAAATTTTTTTTATGATCAAAAATTCATTCATCTCAGTTATTTCACAAGAAGAAAAAGAAGAAAACAAAGGTTCTGTTGAATTTCAAGTATTAAGTTTCACCAGTAAGATACGTAGACTTACTTCACATTTGGAATTGCACAAAAGAGATTTTTTATCCCAAAGAGGTCTACGAATAATTCTGGGAAAACGTCAACGGCTCCTGGCTTATTTGTCAAAGAAAAATAGAGTCCGTTATAAGAAATTAATGGATCAGTTGGATATTCGGGAACCAAAAACTCGTTAATTTAATCGTTTGAATTTTTTTTTAATAGTTATTTTATTAGATTTTTCATTTTGATGAACCTCGTTTTGAGGAATTCGTGGAATAATGAATTAAGGAAGAAAAAATATGACTATACCGGCTACAAGAAAAGATCTCATGATAGTCAATATGGGCCCTCACCACCCATCAATGCATGGTGTTCTTCGACTGATCGTTACTCTCGATGGTGAAGATGTTATTGATTGTGAACCCATATTGGGATATTTACACAGAGGAATGGAAAAAATAGCAGAAAACCGAACAATTATACAATATCTTCCTTATGTAACACGTTGGGATTATTTAGCTACTATGTTCACAGAGGCAATAACGGTAAATGCACCAGAACAATTGGAAAATGTTCAAGTACCTCAGAGAGCCAGTTATATCAGAGTAATTATGCTGGAGCTGAGCCGTATAGCTTCTCATTTGTTATGGCTTGGACCTTTTATGGCGGATATAGGTGCACAGACTCCTTTTTTCTATATTTTCAGAGAGAGAGAATTGTTATATGACCTATTCGAAGCCGCCACAGGTATGCGAATGATGCATAATTATTTCCGCATCGGAGGAGTAGCTGCTGATCTACCTCATGGCTGGATAGATAAATGTTTTGATTTCTGCGATTATTCTTTAACAGGAGTTGTTGAATATCAAAAACTTATTACACGGAATCCCATTTTTTTGGAACGAGTTGAAAGAGTGGGCATTATTGGTGGAGAGGAAGCAATAAATTGGGGTTTATCAGGACCGATGTTACGAGCTTCTGGAATCCAATGGGATCTTCGTAAGGTTGATCATTATGAATGTTACAATGAATTCGATTGGGAAGTCCAATGGCAAAAAGAAGGAGATTCATTAGCTCGTTATTTAGTACGAATAGGCGAAATGGGGGAATCTATAAAAATTATTCAACAGGCTCTAGAAGGAATTCCTGGAGGTCCCTATGAGAATTTAGAAGTCCGACGCTTTGATAGAGCAAAAAATTCCGAATGGAATGATTTTGAATATAGATTTATTAGTAAAAAACCTTCACCCAATTTTGAATTGTCGAAACAAGAACTTTATGTCAGAGTAGAAGCCCCAAAAGGAGAATTAGGAATTTATTTGATAGGGGATAATAGCATTTTCCCCTGGAGATGGAAAATTCGTCCACCCGGTTTCATCAATTTGCAAATTCTTCCTCAGCTAGTTAAAAGAATGAAATTGGCTGATATCATGACGATACTAGGTAGTATAGATATCATTATGGGAGAAGTTGATCGTTGAAATGATAATTGATACGACAGAAGTACAAGCTATCAATTCTTTTTCTACATCGGAATCCATAAAAGAAATCTATGGACTCATATGGATGTTTGTATCCATTTTTACCCTTATATTTGGAATCATAATAGGGGTACTAGTAATTGTGTGGTTAGAAAGAGAAATATCTGCAACGATACAACAACGTATTGGGCCTGAATATGCTGGTCCGTTGGGAATTCTTCAAGCTCTAGCGGATGGGACTAAATTACTTTTTAAGGAGGACCTACTCCCATCTAGAGGAGATATTCGTTTGTTTAGTGTCGGACCGTCTATAGCGGTCATATCAATTCTACTAAGTTATTTAGTAATTCCTTTTGGATACCGCCTTGTTTTAGGTGATCTCAGTATAGGTGTTTTTTTATGGATCACCATTTCAAGTATTGCTCCTATTGGGCTTCTTATGTCAGGATATGGATCGAATAATAAATATTCTTTTTCAGGTGGTCTACGAGCTGCTGCTCAATCTATTAGTTATGAAATACCATTAACTCTATGTGTGTTATCAATATCTCTACGTGTGATTCGTTGGAATATGAACTTTTACCTCTTTCCTAGAAATAAATAAAGAAAAGAGGTTGAATGTATTGAATAGATATTTTTTTTTATTCATCGATGAGTTAAACCAGATAGTTATATGAGTGAAACAAAACAGCTTATAAATTTGCAGTAAGAAGAGAAAATCTCATTCCCTATGTACAAGAATGAAATTAAAGTAAACATAAGCAGCGTAAACTGTTTACCCCAAGATTGAGATTCTTTGATTAGTCATCATATCTTGAAGCGGGTGCAAAAGATCAACTGTATGGAGTTTCCACTACTGCCTTGTATGTATTAACATACCGGGGATCAATCAAAAATCGGTGGACAGTTAGGAACACCAAGGTACACAAAGGATTAGTAATGGGGATAATGTAAGGTATCAAAAAAAGAGATATTTCTGCATAAAACGAATCATAATAAGGGCTTTAAGTTGGTAGAAATGATCAAGAAGTATTTCCCTACGATTCCGATCTCGAGTATGCTCCTATTCACTGATTAAAGAAATGACTATCAAGAACGAATTAATCCTTTATTTTTTTTTTTTTCTAAATACCTTCTTCTGAGACAGAAGAACAGGAACAAAAGAAATGGAATGCAATAATCGAATGAATGAATAAAAAAAAAGATCTTTATTTATTCTTTCTTTCCTATATCCGTATTCATACATACGGAATTCTTATCATTATTCATGAACTAATGCCTATATATATATATTGATAACGAATATTTTATTGAAAGATTAAGTTATTACCGAACAAAGAAAAATTATCATTATCATTATAAGGATGAGATCAATTCGGAAGCACTTTTTTTCTTATTCTAGCGGACAGAATTCCATTGGTCTAATTTGGGACTCTCCGATGTATCTTTATTCGATCTATCCGGGTGAAAATACCGAACCAGTCCTTACATTTATTTGTGGCCATAGAGGAGCCGTATGAAGCTGAAGTTTCATGTACGGTTTTGTAATAGCGATGGGAACAGTGATGTTATTATCGACTATGATTATCTAATAGTTCAAGTACAGTTGATATAGTTGAAGCACAGTCAAAATATGGTTTTTGGGGGTGGAATCTGTGGCGTCAACCTATAGGGTTTATTGTTTTTCTAATTTCTTCTCTAGCCGAATGTGAGAGATTGCCATTTGATTTACCGGAAGCAGAGGAGGAATTAGTAGCAGGTTATCAAACCGAATATTCAGGTATCAAATTCGGTTTATTTTATATTGCTTCTTACCTAAATCTATTACTTTCTTCATTATTTGTAACAGTTCTTTACTTAGGTGGGTGGAATTTTTCTATTCCGTACATATCTATTCCTGAACTTTTCGGAATAAATAAAATGGCCGGAGTTTTTGGAATTACAATTGGTATCTTTATTACATTAGCTAAAGCTTATTTGTTTCTGTTCATTCCTATCACAACAAGGTGGACTTTGCCTAGGATAAGAATGGACCAGCTATTAAATCTTGGATGGAAATTTCTTTTACCTATTTCTTTAGGTAATCTATTATTGACAACTTCTTCCCAACTTGTTTCACTATAAATAAGAAAATATGATAACGATATTCCAGATTCATAACCTCTTTCAAACAAGAGAAAGAAACATCAATTTATTCCTGGATATTTACAATATGTTCTCTATGGTGACTGGGTTCATGAATTATAGTCAACAAACAATACGAGCTGCAAGGTATATTGGTCAAAGTTTCGTAATTACCTTATCCCACACAAATCGTTTACCTATAACTATTCAATATCCTTATGAAAAATCGATCACATCAGAGCGTTTCCGTGGTCGAATCCACTTTGAATTTGATAAATGTATTGCTTGTGAAGTATGTGTTCGTGTATGCCCGATAGATCTACCCGTTGTTGATTGGAGATTTGAAAGAGATATTAAAAAAAAACAATTGCTTAATTATAGTATTGATTTTGGGGTCTGTATATTTTGTGGTAATTGTGTCGAGTATTGTCCAACAAACTGTTTATCAATGACTGAAGAATATGAACTTTCCACTTCTGATCGTCACGAATTGAATTATAATCAAATTGCTTTGGGTCGGTTACCAATGTCAATAATTGGAGATTACACAATTCAAACAGTTATGAATTCGACTCAAATCAAAATAGACAAAGATAAACCCTTTGATTCAAGAACGATTACCAATTACTAAGATTTTGTTTTGATATAAAAGACCCAAGCTTTTTTTATTTTGTTTGGTCAGTAACTACAAATAATAACTAATAATTATTGATTGTTGAGAATTATTCTTTGATTTAAACTGAGAATATATTTTTCGTGATGATTTCGAAATATACAATCCCCATTACTCTTTTCTCGATAATTTTATCTATATCTACATTAATCCATATATAAAAAAAAAAGTTTTAATTCAATTAGGAATGTATCATATACAAGAAAAAAATGGGGCAACCCCTTTTCCTTTCCTGGACCATTCAGTAAGGTCATGAAATATTTCGACTTATTTATTAATTTATTATTTTAATAATGGATTTACCTGGACCAATACATGATATTCTTGTAGTATTTTTTGGATCAGTTCTTGTATTAGGAGGTCTGGGAGTAGTATTACTTACCAATCCCATTTTTTCTGCCTTTTCGTTGGGATTGGTTCTTGTTTGTATATCCTTATTCTATATTCTATCGAATTCCTATTTTGTAGCTGCCGCACAGCTCCTTATTTATGTTGGAGCTATAAATGTCTTAATCATATTTGCTGTAATGTTCATGAATGGTTCAGAATATTCCAATGATTCCTATTTTTGGACCATTGGAGATGGGGTCACTTCACTGGTTTGTACAAGTATTCTTTTTTCACTAATTACTATTATCCCAGATACGTCATGGTACGGAATTTTTTGGACTACAAGATCAAGCCAGATTATGGAACAGGACCTAATAAGTAACATTCAACAAATTGGTATTCATTTATCAACAGATTTTTATCTTCCGTTTGAACTCATTTCCATAATTCTTTTAGTTTCCTTGATAGGTGCAATTACTATGGCTCGTCAATAATAAATACTTAGAATTAAATTCTAAATAAATAACTAAATAAGTAAAATAAATGGAAAGGTTTAAGGTTTTTATAAGGTTTTTAATTAAACCTATCTATTGCCAATACCTTCTTTTATTCTGTAATCGTTCTATTCTAATCAATCGAATCGGTTGAATTGTTGTTCATATTGAAATGAATCGAGATTGATAAGGAGTTAGTCAATGATGTTCGAGCATGTACTTTTTTTGAGTGTCTATTTATTCTCTATCGGTATCTATGGATTGATCACAAGTCGAAAGATGGTTAGAGCACTTATGTGTCTTGAGCTTATACTCAATTCGGTTAATATCAATCTCGTAACATTTTCAGATATATTTGATAGTCGCCAATTAAAAGGCGACATTTTCTCAATCTTTGTTATAGCTGTTGCGGCTGCTGAAGCAGCTATTGGGCTAGCTATTGTTTCATCAATCCATCGTAACAGAAAATCAACTCGTATCAATCAATCGAATTTGTTGAATAATTAGTTATGATCATAAGATACATAATATCACATAGAATATTAATCTATTAGATATTATATATTATAATTTTATTATTATTATATTTATTATTATTATAAATATATAAAATATATATATATATTTAGTATTGAATTAATTTACTATTGAATAATAAATATTTTCATATTGAATAAATACTTTGAATTAATATTGAAATATTGACCAATTTCATTTGTTGGTCAATTTGAATTCACATGTGCAACTCGCATGATCATGGTTGTTGAAAGAGAAATCAAAGTCTCTTGGACTTTTCTCATGAACAGGTTTAGAAATATATTGATTCTTAAAATTTTGATAAACCACTGCTTCGTCTGGTGTCTACAATATAAATGTATGATTCATTTACTACTAATTTTATTTTACCAGATCGAAAATTTTTTATGCTCAAAGCTGGAATTTATAGATCCAATGTCACATTCAGTAAAAATTTATGATACATGTATAGGGTGTACTCAATGTGTACGAGCCTGCCCCACAGATGTATTGGAAATGATACCTTGGGACGGATGTAAAGCTAAGCAAATTGCTTCCGCACCAAGAACCGAGGACTGTGTAGGTTGTAAGAGATGTGAATCCGCCTGCCCAACAGATTTTTTGAGTGTCCGTGTTTATTTATGGCATGAAACAACTCGCAGCATGGGTCTATCTTATTGATACATTACAAAAAACTCCACTTGAATCATTTGATTCCTCTTTACCGACAAAAGCCCGTACTCGATAAAATTTATTATTTCGAGCACGGGTTTTTCTGGTCAAAACATATCTTGTCTTTATCACGAGTTATTTTCCTTGGTTAACAATACTTGTAGTTTTGCCGATATTCGCGGGTTCCTCAATTTTCTTTTTTCCTCATAGAGGAAATAAGATGTTTAGATGGTATACTATTTGTATATGCTTATTAGAACTCCTTCTAACAACCTATGCATTCTGTTATCATTTCCAATTGGACGATCCATTAATCCAATTGGAAGAAGATTATAAATGGATAGATATTTTTGATTTTCACTGGAGACTGGGAATCGATGGACTTTCCATAGGACCCATTTTACTGACAGGATTTATCACTACTTTAGCTACTTTAGCAGCTTGGCCAGTTACGCGAAATTCGCGATTGTTCTATTTCCTGATGTTAGCAATGTACAGCGGTCAAATAGGATCATTTTCTTCTCGAGACCTTTTACTTTTTTTCATCATGTGGGAGTTAGAATTAATTCCTGTTTACTTACTTTTATCCATGTGGGGAGGAAAAAAACGTCTCTACTCGGCTACAAAGTTTATTTTGTACACAGCAGGGGGTTCTATTTTTCTCTTAATAGGAGTTCTAGGTATGGGTTTATATGGTTCCAATGAACCAACATTAGATTTTGAAAAATTAGCTAATCAATCATATCCTGTGGCATTGGAAATAATATTATATTTTGGTTTCTTTATTGCTTATGCTGTCAAATCGCCGATTATACCCCTGCATACATGGTTACCAAATACCCATGGAGAAGCACATTACAGTACATGTATGCTTCTAGCTGGAATCTTATTAAAGATGGGAGCATATGGATTGATTCGGATCAATATGGAATTATTACCCCACGCTCATTCTATATTTTCTCCCTGGTTGGTAATAGTTGGAGCGATGCAAATAATCTATGCAGCTTTAATTTCTCTCGGTCAACGCAATTTTAAAAAGAGAATAGCCTATTCCTCTGTATCTCACATGGGTTTTACAATTATAGGAATTGGTTCTATAACCGACATGGGACTCAATGGAGCCATTTTACAAATACTCTCTCATGGGTTTATTGGTGCTGCACTTTTTTTCTTGGCAGGAACGAGTTGTGATAGAACACGTCTTGTTTATCTCGACGAAATGGGAGGGATATCCATCCCAATGCCAAAAATATTTACCATGTTCAGTAGTTTCTCGATGGCTTCTCTTGCATTGCCAGGAATGAGTGGTTTTGTTGCGGAATCGGTAGTATTTTTTGGAATAATTACTAGTCCAAAATATCTTTTAATGCCAAAAATACTAATTACTTTTGTAATGGCAATTGGAGTGATATTAACTCCTATTTATTTATTATCTATGTCACGTCAGATGTTCTATGGATACAAGCTATTCAATGTTCCACACTCTAATTTTTTGGATTCTGGACCACGAGAACTATTTGTTTCAATTTGTATCTTTTTACCCATAATAGGGATTGGTATTTATCCTGATTTCGTTCTCTCGTTATCAGTTGACAGGGTACAAGCTATCCTATCTAATTACTTTTATAGATAGTGTTTCATTAATGAGACAAAAAGTCTTATAATTCTTTAATTTTAAGATTTTTTTTAAATCGTTCGCTGTACAGTACAATGCAAAAAAAGAAAGTGAATTAGAATTGTAATGAGATGCATTTCGAGTTTTTGTTTTGACAACCTGTCAAAACAAAAACTCGAACAAGCAAACTTTCGTTATATATGGGACGATATTCTTATGTATTTTTCATGTAGCTTATTCAATTAGATGTTAATGTGAATGAACCATAACTATGTAAACCTATTCCTAATAGATTGACCCCAAAATAGCATATCCAAATTATAAAAAATCCTATAGAAGCTATAAGTGCCGAATTCGTACCTTGTAAACTTTGATTTGTTCTAGTATGTGAATAAATCGCGAATATGGTCCAAGTAATAAATGCCCAAGTTTCCTTCGGGTCCCAACTCCAATAAGATCCCCATGCTTCATTGGCCCATACTGCTCCACAAAGAATGCCTATGGTTAAAAAGGTAAACCCTAAACTAATCATACGATAACTCCAATAATCCAAACGTTGAGTCAATTGATATTTGTAATAATTTTGAAATGAAAGAAAAGAAGGGTTTTTAAAAACCCTTCTTCTTTTTTCATTCAAGTATTTAATCTCACCAAAGAAAAATGATCTAATTAAGAAATTATTGCTTTTACAAAAAAAATGGATGTTGTTTCGAAATGTAATGATTAGAAGAGCAATTGATAATAACGATCCGCATAAAAGAGCTGCATAGCTCAATAACATCATACTTACGTGCATCATTAACCACTGAGATTGTAGAGCGGGTACTAATATTGCGGATTGATGCATTTCAGTTGAAAGACCCGACGTAGCGAAGCCTTGAGTAAAAATAGTACTTGGGGTAGTTATTATGCTTAAATCATTTTTATGGTTCAATTTCTTGGAAATTATATGAATAATAAATAAACTACATGAAAGGAAGATTAATGACTCGTATAAATTACTTAACGGAAAATGTCCCGAAGAAATCCAACGAGAAATTAATAATCCTGTTATAGAGAAAAAGGTGGCTATCATCCCTTTTTCCGATGAATCACATAATCCTACGATTTCGTAGACTAATAAATTCATGAAATGAATCGTAATCACAATTGAAATGATCGAAAAAGAGATATGAGTTAATATATGTTCTAAAGTCACAAATATCATAAAAAAAGTGTCCCATTACAGAATTGAAATCGGAAATTGAATACATTATAGGATACATTGTGTCTCTTTTAGAGGATGCCGCCACTCGGACTCGAACCGAGATGCTCTAGCACTGCTTCCTAAGAGCAGCGTGTCTACCGATTTCACCATGGCGGCTTACTTGAAATAATAATATTCAATTCATGTTGAATCGTCAAGAATCAAGGATTCAACTATAGTCTAGGAAACATTAGAATCGATGAAAAAAGACTCGTTTAAATTCATATTTGAATCTTCATTCAATAAAATAATCCTTAGTTAGTATCGTCCTAGGTTCAGTTTTAACAATCAACTTTCACGTACTATAAACTAAGTTCCCCCGATACAGTTGAAATTTCGATAGTTTTGCTCTCAGTCGAGGTATAGAATTAAGAATTGTCCTTTTTCTTTCTATTTTTTTTTTGATGATTTGTTTTTCATTTTGAATCCGATTTCATCGGATTCCAAATAACTAAGATCTCATATGTATTACAATTTCATCACTAAATCCATTTGGAATTTTTCTAACGATTCCGATACTTTAGTATCATTAAGTATTAATACTCTTCGTTGTGTATATGTATATAATATAAATAAGGTAACATTTACCAAACCAATTAAGTTTTAGGCTAGGCATATAAAAAAAAAAGAGTTTAAATTTCTATGGCAATTGTACTATTCACAATAGAAAAATAGGATTTTTCTATTGTGAAAGGTTAATGGATAGGGAAAAATACTATTCTTAATAAGAACCCAATATACAGAAAACTCTTATTCTACATACCACAGCTAGTTATAACTAATATTGAGTAGTTCAATACATTAATTAATGTGAATCGTTCATCTTAAAAAATTTTCAGTTCTTCGGGCTATGTCAATTCCGATTATCCCAAGACTTTATTATTTGTTTGTCGCACAAAAAAACTTTTTGAATGTCCGGTGGAAACCGATTTCGCTAAAGAAAAAGCTTTTACTGCAGTTAAATATCCTTTTTTCTTCCAAATATTCCTACGAATATGTTTTTTTGACATAGAAATACATTTTTTTGGAACTGCCATTCAAAAAAGGGTTACTCATTTTTATTTATCGTTGTATGTGAAAGACATGTATTGTTCGGAATAGATCGTTTTTTTTAATCATTATCTATACTTTATTCTGTGAATAATAGTTTTTTTTTTTAACTTTCAACATTTAACATAATTTAACATTTAACATAAATATATATTTATATTTATTTTTCATTATTATTGTTTATTGTTCTTTTCGAAAGAGATAAGAATTGGTGAATCGGAAACAATTATTAATTATAAAAAAAAATCTTAATTTGTTTGTTTTCTTATGGAACATACATATCAATATGCATGGATAATACCTTTTCTTCCACTTACAGTTACTATGTCAATAGGATTTGGACTTATACTTATTCCGACAGCAACAAAAAATATTCGTCGTATATGGGCTTTTCCTAGTATTTTTCTGTTAAGTATAGCTATGGGATTTTCGGCCAATCTGTCTATTCAACAAATAAATGGAAGTTTTATTTATCAATATCTATGGTCTTGGACCATAGATATTGATTTTTCCTTAGAGTTTGGATATTTGATCGATCCACTTACTTCTATTATGTCAATACTAATTACTACTGTTGGAGTCATGATTCTTATTTATAGTGACAATTATATGTCTCACGACCAAGGATATTTGAGATTTTTTGCTTATATGAGTTTTTTCAATACTTCCATGTTGGGATTAGTTACTAGTTCTAATTTGATACAAATTCATATTTTTTGGGAACTAGTGGGAATGTGTTCATATTTATTAATAGGGTTTTGGTTCACACGACCGATTGCCGCAAGTGCTTGTCAAAAAGCTTTTGTAACTAATCGTGTAGGAGATTTTGGTTTATTATTAGGAATCTTAGGTCTTTATTGGATAACAGGTAGTTTGGAATTTCGAGATTTGTTCGAAATAGCTAATAACTTGATCCATAATAATGGGGTCAGCTCCTTATTTGCTACTTTGTGTGCCTCTTTATTATTTGTCGGTGCAGTTGCTAAATCTGCACAATTCCCCCTCCACGTATGGTTACCTGATGCCATGGAAGGACCTACTCCTATCTCGGCCCTTATACACGCCGCTACTATGGTAGCAGCAGGAATTTTTCTTGTAGCTCGGCTTATTCCTCTTTTCATAGACATACCTTATATAATGAATTTCATTTCTTTAATGGGTGTAATAACAGTACTATTAGGAGCTACTTTTTCTCTTGCTCAAAGAGACATTAAAAGAAGTTTAGCTTATTCTACAATGTCTCAATTAGGTTATATTATGTTAGCTCTAGGTATAGGTTCTTATCGAGCGGCTTTATTCCATTTGATCACTCATGCCTATTCTAAAGCTTTATTGTTTTTGGGATCTGGATCCATTATTCATTCAATGGAACCTATTGTTGGATATTCACCAGAAAAAAGTCAGAATATGGTTCTTATGGGTGGTTTAACAAGATATGTTCCAATTACAAGAACTACTTTTTTATTAGGTACACTTTCTCTTTGTGGTATTCCACCTCTTGCTTGTTTTTGGTCCAAAGATGAAATTCTTAATGATAGTTGGTTATATTCACCAATTTTTGCAATAATACCTTGTTTCACAATAGGATTAACCGCATTTTATATGTTTCGGGTATATTTACTTACCTTTGATGGGTATTTGCGCGTTTATTTTCAAAATCACAGTAGCACTAAAAGTAACTCGTTCTATTCAATATCTCTATGGGGAAAAGAAGCACCAAAAACAGTCAATAAAAATTTACTTTTATCAACAATGAATAGTAAGGTCCACTTTTTTTCAAAAGATACATATAAAATTTTTGATAATGATAAGATACGATACTTTAGTACTTACTTTGGAAATAAATATACTTCCATGTATCCTCACGAATCAGACAATACTATGCTATTTCCTCTGCTTGTATTGGTACTATTTACTTTGTTCGTTGGATCAATAGGAATTTCTTTTGATCAAGGAGTAATGGATTTTGATATATTATCGAAATGGTTAACCCCATCCCAAAATCTTTTCCATCCAAATTCGAATTATTCTGTGAATTGGTATGAATTTTTTACAAATTCCATTTTTTCATTAAGTATAGCCATTTTCGGATTATTCATAGCATATATTTTATATGGGTCTGTTTATTCATTTTTCCAGAATTTGGACTTAATCAATTCATTTGTAAAAGGGAGCCCTAAGAGAATTATCTTGGACCAAATAAAAAGTGTTATATACAATTGGTCATATAATCGTGGTTACATAGATATTTTTTATACTAGAGTTTTAGCCATGGGTATAAGAGGAATAACCGAGCTAACTCAGTTTTTTGATAGACATATAATTGATGGAATTACAAATGGAGTTGGCCTTACAAGTTCCCTTATAGGTGAAGGGATCAGATATATGGGGGGAGGGCGAATCTCATCTTATTTATTCTTATATTTTTTTTATGTATCAATATTTTTATTATTTTTTTTGTTCATTGGTATAAACCCAATAATTATACAGGTCTCCATGGGATAATTTTTTTGTCGTGTACAAAGACATTTTTCGTTCTATCATTTCCGAAAAAGTCGATAAACTGGGTGGATATGTAAAAGATATTTTTTGTTTCCCATTACTTGGACATGTATAAAAAAAATATTGTGACATTTCATTTCGTACAGCATTTTCAAACCGATCATTTTTTATATATCGCAATGGACAATTCCATCGTTTATAATCGAAAAGAAAAGTCACAAGAGGTTTTTCAAAGCAGAAATAAGTCTTTTCATTTTTCTCTTCTTTAAGTCTTCCCAATTCCCAATTATCTTGATAGGTATCAAGATAAGAATCTTCGTAAACCGGATCTTCCTGTTCTTCCGAACAAAGGGAAGGGTCTTCTTCGGCGGATCCCTCTTGTTCCTGTTTAGTCTCCTTCGTTTCGGAAGTTGTTTCTACATCGCTTTCTTCCTCACTTTCTCCCCTTTCTTCCATTTCTGAGGTTTCTTTCAGTTTCTTAGTGACAATAGGCGACGGCATTCTGCCTAAATAGTAGACACAGGTGATAAATAAGAGAATACTAAAGATTCGAGCCATAGAATTTCTCAATTCTGACACAAGGTACTTATTAGATCGAATAGAATGATTTTGCCGTATCCAGAATAATACCAATCCAACCCATTTCATGAATAAAATGTGACCAATTAACCAACCAACAAAACTACTTGTTACAAATAACATCTTGTTGTTGCATCGAAACATATAAATGTTGACTAATCTGGCTAACGTTGAACTTGGTAAAATGAAATGGTTGAATAATTGAAAAATTAGATTATTCAGGAATACACATTGAATGCTGAGATTACGCATTGAATTTCTGGTAGTAGATCCATAATAAAAAAAGTTTTTGTGATTGTTCCAGAAGAAATGAAACAAAAGATACGGTAGAACTAGGACAGTTATTGTATGAGGTCTACCCAATGCTAGATGCAGAGGCGCATAATAGATCGATATGAACATCATGAGCTGTCCCGTAATAAAACCAGTTGTTGCTGATACCTCCTTCTCGGTTCCTTCTTCCATAACCCGAGCTCGGAGAAGGAAGAGAGAAGAGGGCCCTATGGAGAATGTGGTCAGAAATCCATAATAGAGTCCGCCCACAACGACCGAATTTATTATCCTCATGCATAAGGATAATAGATTACCTAGTAGAAAAGATTTCAAAATCATCACAAATCTCCCTTTTTCTTTTTTTTCTATTGCAATTTCTCGATTATTATATGATGATTTCTTAACTTTCCATATATAGAAACAGATAGACTATAAAT